TATATACGTGAGACAAAATCTACTAAATTAATCTTAATCTATTTCTTTTAAATACCCTACTATAACCATATCATGGTCTCATTTTATAATACCTCGGGAGCTAATGAAACTATTTTAGTAAAATTGAACTGTCTCAATTCTCGGGCAATCGCACCAAAAACTCGAGTTCCTTTTGGATTTCCTTCTTGATCAATCACAACTGCAGCATTGTCATCATATCGTATTATCATACCGTTGTCACGTTTAAGTTCTTTACAAGTACGGACAATTACAGCTCTGACCACTTCTGATCTTTCTAGAGGCATGTTTGGGACTGCGTCTTTGATCACAGCAACAATAACGTCACCAATATGAGCATATCGACGATTGCTAGCTCCTATGATTCGAATACACATCAATTCTCGAGCCCCGCTGTTATCTGCTACATTCAAATGGGTCTGAGGTTGAATCATATCATTTTTTTTTATCTGTTTTTTACAATACAAAGGTCGAAGAAAAAAAGAAATATTGTTTGTCCAAAAAAAGAAACCTGCACCCGCTATTTTTTTTTACCCAAGGCTTATTTCTTTTTTATCCCGAAATTATGAATTGAGCTCGTATAGGCATTTTGGACGCTGCTATTGAAATAGCCCTTCTAGCTATATTTTCTGTTACTCCACCCATTTCATAAAGGATTCGACCTGGTTTAACAACAGCTACCCAATATTCGGGAGAGCCTTTACCTGAACCCATACGTGTTTCTGCGGGTCTTACTGTAACTGGTTTATCTGGAAATATACGGACCCATATTTTTCCACCACGACGTGCATTTCGTGTCATTGCTCGTCGACCTGCTTCTATTTGTCTAGATGTGATCCAAGCGGGTTCAAGTGCCTGAAGAGCGTATTTACCAAAACAAATATGATTACCTCGATAAGATATTCCCTTCATTCTTCCTCTATGTTGTTTACGGAATCTGGTTCTTTTGGGGTTATAGTTGATGGTTTGTTTTGAATTCCATCTCTACTACAGAACCGGACGTGAGAGTTTCTTCTCATCCAGCTCCTCGCGAATAAAATGAATTCAAATTAAAGATTTTGAATTCAGATATAATATAATTTGAATTAAGATATACATGTATTTAATAAATAATATACTGAATCATGGATTTCATTTAATCTAGATCAAATCTATTATTAATTTGTATATCTTGTTTGTATAGATAACTAAATATATTAAATAACTATTTTTTTCTTATATTTATATATATGGTTTTTAGAATGTTAAAACGAATCTTTCTTTTGTTTTACTCTTTATCGTATTGGATTCACCCAAATTTAGCAATCCAAGAAAATAAAGTTTTCGCGGGCGAATATTTACTCTTTCAATTTATATTTCAGTTCTATCATTAGTTCATAACTTTTCCGAATAGATAAATTGGTCTCTGGTCGGTTCCGCCATCCCGATCAATGAATCATTCGAATTCATTTTCACTAGAATCTTTTGAATTCACAGGTTCCATCGTTCCCATCGCTTCTTACTTTATGGTTAGGTCTCAATTCTACAATGGAGCTATTAGTTCTTGAGTCAATATTCTTAGTCTTTATTGGCTCGAAGCTCTTTATTTTTTGTTCGATGAGTAGATCCATTTAATGATCAATCCGTATTGATGCTTTATTACACAGCTTTTTTCTGAGATGACTCATAGACCTTACATATTGGAATTATATATCATCAATATTATTTTTCTTTCTTTCTCTCATCCTTCCATTTATCCATACCCTTTATTTTTTTATTTCGATTGACAACTTAGAAGCATATTTTTTAATAAAAAAAGATTTCAGTTGCTACAACAATATGAACAATATATCATATCTTGACTGGTTCTTTGGATCCAGATAATACGAAGTGATGAGTTGGTTATTACTTCTATAGTTATTTGTTTATACTATGGGGCTGGTTTTTTATACTAACCCTCAAAAAACCAACGAGTCACACACTAAGCATGGCAATTTTATCAAAAGATTAATTGAATTTTTATTCAACCCTATAGAATTATAATTTTTCATTTTTTTTTATTGAACAGAAAAAGAAGAAACGAATTTATCATTTTTTGTTCCATCGCTGGATAGAATGGAAAGGCAAATAAAGGTTTATTATTCCCCGTCTATAAATATCCAAATTTTGATGCCTAATACCCCATAGATCGTTCGAACTGTATAGGAACAATAATCAATTTTAGCTCGAATGGTTTGTAGTGGAACCCTACCCTCTCTGATCCATTCAACACGCGCAATTTCTTTTCCGTCAATACGTCCTGCAATTTGCACTTGAATTCCTTTTGTATCTGCTTGTTCAGTTAATTCTATAGCCTTTTTCATTGCTTTGCGAAAAGAAACTCGATTTTTTAATTGGCCGGCTATAAATTCTGCAAGAATATTAGGGTTTCCATAAGGCTTTTCAATTCGTGTGATAGCAATGTTAAGTTTTCTATTTACAGAATTAAATTCTTTTTGTAAAT